CTAGTGATAAAGCCCTAAGAGTTTATTTTCTAGTAGGGCGAGAGTTGGGAAGAGCAGGATAAAGATTAAGAAGTAGAGTCCTGAGGCAATTTGTCCGATGGTAATGAAAGGGTCTTCTACAGGCTGTCCTCCGATTCAGGTGAGGATAAGGGAGTTGGCAATGAATAATCAAAAGAATATTTTTGTTATTGGGCGAAACATGAGGCCTCGTTGTTTTGAGGTGTGGATGAGTGGTGCAAGGAAGATAATTAAGATTGAAAAGAGTAGGGCAAGGACTCCTCCTAGTTTGTTGGGGATTGAGCGTAAAATAGCGTAGGCAAATAGGAAATATCATTCTGGCTTGATATGAGGGGGGGTAACAAGGGGGTTAGCGGGGGTGAAATTATCTGGGTCTCCGAGGATGTTGGGGGTAAAGGTGGATAGGATTGTAAGTATTACTAGTAGTAGGGTAAAGCCGAAGGCATCTTTGTAGGAGTAGTAGGTATGGAATGGGACTTTATCCAGGTTAGAATTAAGTCCTGTAGGGTTAGAGGAGCCTGTTTGGTGGAGGAAAAGAAGATGGATAATACTAGCCCCTGCAATGATGAATGGGAGGATGAAGTGGAAGGTAAAGAATCGGGTGAGGGTAGCGTTGTCTACTGAAAATCCGCCTCAGATTCATTGTACTAGTTCAGCGCCAATATATGGGGTAGCTGATAGGAGGTTTGTGATGACGGTGGCCCCTCAAAAAGATATTTGTCCTCATGGGAGAACATACCCTACGAAGGCGGTGGCTATAACTAGAAATAGAAGGATAATGCCGATGTTTCAGGTTTCTTTAAATAGGAAGGATCCGTAGTAGAGGCCTCGTCCGATGTGTATATAGATACAGATGAAAAAAAATGAGGCGCCATTTGCGTGTAAATTGCGTAGAAGTCAGCCATTGTTAACGTCTCGGCAGATGTGAGCAACTGATGAGAAGGCTATGTTAGTATCTGGAGTATAGTGTATAGCGAGGAAAAGGCCAGTTGCGATTTGTGCGATGAGGCAGATCCCGAGGAGGGAGCCAAAATTTCATCAAGCAGAGATATTGGTTGGTGAAGGTAGGTCAATAAAGGAGTCATTGACAATTTTGATAAGGGGGTGAGTTTTACGGATGGTTGGGGTCATTAGGGTTCTTGTAGTTGAATAACAGCGGTAGTTTTTCAGATTGCTGGTCTAGGTTAGAGTCCTAGCAGGAATGATGTTTTTTGAGGTGTGTTTACTAGTAGGAATATTAGCTGTAGCTTCTAACCCTTCTCCGTATTATGCGGCTTTGGGGTTGGTTGGGGGTGCTGCGGCGGGATGTTTAGTTTTAGTGGAGGGCGGGGTAACCTTTTTATCTTTGGTTATGTTTCTTGTATATTTAGGGGGTATAATAGTTGTTTTTGCATATTGTGCTGCATTGGTTGCTGAGCCTTATCCTGAGGCTTGGGGGAGTTCAATAGTTATTGTTTATCTAGCAATGTATGTACTGATGTTAGTAATTGGTTGGGGAATATGAGTTACTAATGAGGAGGAGGTGTGAGAAACGGCTGATTGTGGGAGTGTTAGTAGTGATTGGTGAGGGGTGTCTGAGATGTTTAGTGGTGGGGGGTGGATTGTATTTTCTGGGGGGTGGGCATTGCTTTTAACCTTATTTGTGGCATTGGAAGTTGTTCGGGGTCATTATAGTGGGGCCTTACGAGTTGTAAGATAATAAAAATAATTAAGGTAAGGGCCAGAATTGATAAGTAACGCTTAATTAGGCCGGATTGGGAATTTTGGAGGAGTTTAATGGGAGGCAGTTGTGAGGTTTTAAGGCCTTTGGGGCCGATTTTTTCGAGTCAGAGGGAGTCTATAAGGTGATGTATTGTTCGTAGGCCTGTGTTAAGTAGGGAAGATGGTAGTAGGCGATGCAGGACTTGGTTGTAGAAAGAGGTATCAATTAGTTTTGAGGTTGAGTGATTGTCTGGGGGGAAGCCAGATCATGAGAGTTTTGCTAGGTCAATTGCGGTGATAAAGGCAAGTAGGGAGATTAGGAGTGCACCGATTTTGGCGTAGGTTGGCATGGTAAGGGTTATTGGGTTGTAGGGTAGGATAAGTTGAAAAATAAGTAGCCCAGTAAGGATGCTGCCGATAGCAAGGCGTTTTAGGGGTTTGATAATATTATTTTCATTAGCGATGATTATTGGGTTTGATCGGGGATGATGGAGAGAGGCAAAGAAGATTAGTCGAAGGCTATAAACAGCAGTGAATGAGGTAGCAATAAGGGTTAGTGTAAGGGCTCAGAGGTTTACGTATGATGTGTTTATGGCTTCAATAATAGCGTCTTTAGAGAAGAACCCAGCTAAGAAGGGGGTTCCCATGAGTGCGAGGCTGCCAATTGAGATGCAGGAGGTTGTTACAGGGAGGATATTTTGTAGGCCTCCTATTTTTCGGATATCTTGTTCGTCGTTTAGGTTATGAATTAGAGAACCTGAGCAGAGGAAGAGCATGGCTTTGAAGAATGCGTGGGTACAGATGTGGAAAAATGCTAGGTGGGGAAAGTCAAGGCCGATTGCTACTATTATTAGGCCTAATTGACTTGATGTTGAATAGGCAATAATCTTTTTGATATCATTTTGAGTAAGTGCGCAGGTAGCTGCAAATAAGGTTGAAATTGCCCCTAGGCATAGGGCTGTTGTTAGAGCTGTTTGGTTAGTTTGTAGTATTGGGTGAATGCGAAGTATTAGAAAGATTCCGGCTACAACCATTGTGCTTGAATGGAGAAGGGCAGAAACTGGGGTTGGGCCTTCTATTGCGGAAGCGAGTCATGGGTGGAGGCCGAATTGAGCAGACTTGCTGGCGGCAGCGAGGATAAAGGCAATTAGTATAGGGGTGGGTAGTTTTATAAAGGACACACATTGGAGGTCTAGGGAATACGAGTTTATAATAAGTGAGCATATAGAGAATATGAATCCAATGTCTCCAATACGGTTATAGATAATTGCTTGGAGTGCGGCAGCTCCTGCGTTGTTGCGTGCGTGGTATCAGCCGATTAGTAAGAATGATATAATGCCTACTCCCTCTCATCCGATGAATATTAGAAAAAAGTTGCCTGCGGATACCAAGATAATTATGGCTAGGAGGAAAATTAGGAGATATTTGAAAAAGAGGTTGCTTTTGGGGTCTTGATGTATATATCAGGCTGAAAATTCTAAGATATTTCAGGTAACAAAGAGGGCAATTGGGATGAAGAAAATAGAGTATGAGTCGAATCGGAGGACTAAGTCGATGCTTGTTGAGCCAGCGGTGAACCAGTGCCAGTGGAGTATAATAGTTTCTATGCCTTGGTTGACATGGAATATTAGGGGGGGGATTGAGACATAAAATGCTGTTTTTACTGCATTGGTAGTATTTTTTGGGAATGTTGGGGATGTTATGTTAACAAGTGGGGTAGCAATAACAATTATTGTGAGGATGAGGAAGGTAGGTAAGATTAGGTAGATAATCATGGCTTTTGCTTGGGTTTAGACAAGGTTACAAAAGTATTGAGCAAGCCATGGATTTGAACCATGGTTCTGAGGAATTAGCAGTTCTCAGTACTCCAGACAAGCTCGGTGAACAGGAGGGGATTATCGTCCATGTCTAGGATCACAACCTAGGATTTTGGTTAAATTATGTTCACAGTGGGGGATGTTTGGGGTTTAAGGTGAAAAATAGGGCAGAGGCTAGATAGTACAAATTTGTTTAGGGATATGTTTGTTGGGCATATTTTGATCAAGTCAAGTATACTTTCTATTAGGTCTATGTTAGGACTTGCTTCTTGATTTATGTAGTATACGTTAAATCGGGGGGGTAGTATTGAAGAGGGTGATGGGGTGTGTACGTGTATCAGGACTGGGTTAAAAGAATGGTACTCCTTCATTAAACGTTTTCTTATGATTTAGCTTTATAGGGTGCTTGTATTAATTTTCTGTGTTGGTGAGGATTAGGGGTGCTGAGGTTTGTATGTGCAAGTTGAGGGGTAGTGATAGTAAATTGGGGTTGAATCTTTGTGTTTAGGATTTTTAGGGTTGGTTTTAGCGTTTAGTGCTGTGCTCTGTGGGTAAGTTGTATAAGTGCAGGACATAATTTAAATAGAATATTGGCTTTGGGGGTCAATAGTAGAGGTTTAAGCCCTTTTGTCTTGAAGCCCTGAGTAGAGATTAGGCCTACAGTCTTTGGTTTACAAGACCAATGCTTTATAATAAGCTATCAGGGCGGGTTTTCATTTGGATGTGTAATAAGATTTGGGCTATAAGTTTAGGGAATAGTTGTTTTCCTGTAAAAGCCTGGAAAAAAGTTATAGCTCAAAATAGCATTGTTTATGGGGGTGTTTAGGGTAATTGTATAAAATTTGGGGGTGAAGCTGCTTACATCGGCCGAATTGTGGTGTGGATAGAGGGATTTATATGGGTAGAATTTTGGAAGTTTGAGGGTTAAAGGGAATTTTTGAATTTTTAGAAGTGCAGAACTTTTAAAGCTATGCTTAACTGGGATTAAGAAGGCTTGGAAAAGTCTGTGGGGTGTTTGGTTCTTTAGGGCGAAGTCTGGGGTATTGGTGGTGGGACTCACATGGGTAATTTTTGATACGTCGAGCAATTTTTGAAGATGACTAAGGTGGTTCCTGATCATTTTGAAAGAATGTAGATTTTAAAGCGATGCTTAACTCCGGGGGGGTGATTAAGAAAGCTTCAAAAAAGCCTGAGTGGGGGGGAAAGGGGGGGTGAGGCCCAAATAAAATCAGAAAGTGTGGAGGAGTCCAGAGGGGGGGAATCTAGAGTAAAATGAGGTGAAAATATGTCCGACTAGCATTCATTTAATGTTGTGTCCTGGGCATCAATGCGGATTCGTGCAATGCTTGCACCGTATGACCCACCCGGATTGTTGTGCCATTACCCCACTGTGAGATGCCAGGTGAAACCCCCCCTAAAAACAACCAGAAGAACCTGACTTCCAGGGAGGCCAGGTTAAGGTCTCTGCCGGTCTATGAGCGCATAGGAGGGAGGTATTTTAAAGAGCAATCGAGGCGTCTCTTCAAGTAGGGTCCATAGATTCACATCCGTCAGATGTATTCTGAATAATACCAGCTGTAACTCTACAATCCTGACCCCATGGAAAGTGTAGATCTGCCTGGCTGATACTTCACTGAGGTCTCATTAAGGTACGAATGGCGTGGTACGAGGGGCTTCGGGGTGAACCTTAAGGATATAGGATGAGAATATTTATGCTTTTGTTCTGGTTTTGGGTAATAACTAATATCTGATTAATATAGATTGACCATGGATGTTGGATGTTCGGTATATTTGAAGATGATATTCATGTTCTCTAGCAAGTGAAGGCCTTAGATACAAGTTTTGGACGGTTCCAGTCAGGGAAGAGGGAGAAGAGGTATGTTATCCTTAGGAGGTCTATCTTATTGTTATGTTTTGAGAATAACTTCATTCGTGCGGTAAAGGGAGTAAGTGGATTAAGTCATTGGACGTAAATTCTTATAAGATCTGCCATTACTCAAGAATTTAAGGACCCGAACTGGTATAGAAAGTGTGGGCTGCTGCCAAACATGAGTAATGGATCTTCTTGATAGGTCAAATCAATAAGAAGTTGAGAACTGCAAGGGATTACGGCGAAGATACGCGTGGGGTAATTAGATTAATGTGTATTAAACATATGCTCCTATATATGGGAGTAATAGATGTTAGGTTATTAAGCATATAATGCTCTAGTACATATGGGTTAGATAAATTTATGTACTATATACATAGCTATCAACCGGCATGTTTGAGCTTAAGGTTCTTGTTTGATGGGAGTATGCTGGGAAGATAAGATCAAAAAGAAATAGGGGTAGTTGATGGGGGGGGGGGTAGTTGTTTAATGCTCTGTAAACGTTGGGCATATATGTCCAGCAACTGCTAGTGATAAGTTGTGGTTTAAGGATGAGCGGGGGGTAGTTGTTATGCTTTGTAAACATTGAGCATATATGTCCACCAACTGCTAGGGATAAGCCCAAGACTATGTTTTCTAGTAGGGCTGGGCATATGTGTCAAGGTGGAGGTGGGAGGGAGTGGGCATTAGAATAGTCTTACAAATTGTAAGAGGATGGAGATAGTTAGGGAGACAGCTAGGAGTGCTAAATAGCGTGTTGTTAGGTCGGATTTGGGGGTTTGGAAGAGTTTAATAGGAGGCAGTTGGGAGGGTTTTGGGTTTTGGGGGGTTATCATTCGAAGATAGGGGGTGTCTATAAGGGAATCTAATAGGGAATGGATTGTTCGTAGGGCGATTACGATAATAAAGGTGAGCAGGGAAATTAGGAGCGCACCAATTTTAGCGTAGGTTGGCATGGCAAGGGTTGTTGAGCTGTAGGGGAGGATAAGTTGGAAAATAAGTAGACCAGTAACAATGCTGCCGATAGCAAGACGTTTTAGGGGTTTGATAATGTTATTTTCATTGGCAATAATTGTTGGATTTGATCGTGGATGTTGGAGAGAGGCAAAGGAGATTAGTCGAAGACTGTAAGCGGCAGTGAATGAGGTGGCGATGAAAGTAAGTGTAAGGGCTGAGAGGTTTGTGTGTGATATGTGTATGGCTTCAATAATAGCGTTCTTAGAGAAGAATGCAGTCAAGAAGGGGGTTGTTATGAGTGCAAGGCTGCTAATTGAGATGCAGGAGGTTGTTATAGGGAGTACATTTTGTAAGCCCCCCATTTTTCGAATATCTTGTTCGCCGCTTAGGCTATGAATTAGGGTGTCTGAGCAAAGGAAGAGCATAGCTTTGAAGAATGCGTGGGTGCATATATGGAAGAATGCCAGGCTGGGGAAGCCAAGGCCGATTGCTACTATTATTAGACCTAATTGACTGGATGTTGAAAGGGTAATAATCTTTTTGATGTCATTTTGAGCGAGCGCACGTGCAGCTGCATATGCGGCTAAGATTGCTCCCAGGCATAGAGCTGTTGTTATGGCTGTTTGGCTAGCTTGTAGTATCGGGTGGATGCGAAGTATTAGAAAGGCCCCGGCTGCTGCTATCATACTTGAATGGAGGAGGACAGAAACTGGGGTTGGGCCTTCTATTGTTGAAGTGAATCATGGGTGGAGGCTGAATTGAGCAGACTTGCTGGCTGCAGCGATGAGAAGGGCAATTAGTATGGGGGTGGATGGATTTATAGAGAGTAGGGATTGGAGTTCTAGGGTGTATGAGTTTATAATAAGTGAGCATATAGAGAGTATAAGCCCAATGTCGCCGACACGGTTGTAGATAATAGCTTGGAGTGCGGTAGTTTTTGGGTTGTTGTGTGCATAGTATCAGTCAATTAGTAAGAAGGATGTAATGCCTACTCCCTCTCATCCGATGAACAGGAGAAGAAAGTTGCCTGCGGATACCAAGATAATTGTGGTTAGGAGTAGAATTAGGAGATATTTGAAAAAGAGGTTGCTTTTAGGGTCTTGGTGTATATATGAGGTTGAAAATTCCAAAATGGTTCAGGTGATAAAGAGGGTAATTGGGATGAAGAAAATAGAGTATGAGTCAAATTGCAAGATTAAGTCGAGGCTTGTTGAGCCGAGGGTGAACCAGTGTCAGTGGAGTGTAATAGCTTCTATGCCCTGGGTAATGTGGAGGGCTAGAGGAAGGATTGAGATATAAAAAGCTGTTTTTACTGCGTTAGAGGTGTTTTTTGGGAAATTTGGGGATGTAGTGTTAGTAAGGGGGGCAGTTATGACAGCGATTATTGTGGTAAGGAGGATAAAAAATATTACTCGCATGGTGGCCTTTGCTTGGGTTTAGACAAGCAAAAGTGTGAGAAGCTATGGACTTGAACCATAGTCTGAGGAATTAGCATTCTTCAGTATTCCAGACAAGCTCAGTGAACAGGAGGATATTATCGTCCATGTCTAGGATCATAACCTAGGGTTGTTGGTTAAATATGTTCACAGCAGAAGATAAGTTCTGGGTTTAAGATGAAAAATAGGGCAGGGGTGGTATGAAGTAGAAGTAGGGTATGTTCACGGGTTTGATATGGGTGGAGAGTTTTTAGGTGATTAGGAGTGGGGCCTCGTTGGGTTGACCAGAGGGTGTAGAGTGTGTAGCCTGTAGTTAATAGGAGGTTGAGAGCTACAAGTAGGAAGCTTTGTGGGGATCAGTTGTATATTGCTGATATAATCAGTATTTCTGCTATAAAATTAACTGATGGGGGGAAGGCTATGTTGAAGAGGAGAATGGCGAGTCATCACGCGCCAGCGAGTGGGAAGAGAAGGAGTGCGCCTCGAAGAATGATTATTGTTCGACTGTTGGTGCGCTCATATGTAGTGTTGGCTAGGCAGAAGAGGGCTGATGATGTTAATCCGTGAGCAATTATTATTGTTATTGCACCTGCATAGCTGCTTGGTGTTTGGATGATGGCTGCGGCAATTACTAGATTTATGTGGCTTACTGAGGATATAGCAATTAGTGATTTTAGGTCTGTCTGTCGTAGGCACAGGGCAGCGGTAGCTAAGATACCAAAAATTGAGATAAGTATGAAGAGGATAATATGGTTGGGGCTAATCTCTGGGAGAAGAAGAGAACATCGGAGGATTCCATAGCCTCCTAGTTTTAGTAGTGTTCCTGCTAAGATTATAGAGCCTGCAATTGGTGCTTCAACATGTGCTTTAGGAAGTCACAGATGAAGGCAGTATATTGGTATTTTAACTAAAAAGGCAAGATTGCAGGAAGCTCAGAATAAGCCAATAGTAGTAGTTTGTGATTGAACTAGGGATAAAATTTGGATGAGGGGGGGAGAAAGGGAACCTAGTTGGCCATAAAAGTTAATTAAAAAAATGGTTAGTGGGATTGCTCCTACTATAGTGTAAAAAGCTAGGTATATTCCTGCCTCTAGGCGTCGTTCTTGGCCCTTCAGCGCGGTAATAATAATTATTGTTGGGATAAGTGAGGCTTCGAAGAAGATAAAAAATAATATTAAGTCTGAGGCTGTAAATGCAAGGAGAGTAATGAGTTGAAGAATAATTGCATTTGCAATATATGTTCGTTGTCGGGAGGGAGGTTCTTTTGCTAGTTTATTTTGACTAGCAAGAAGGGTGAGGGGAAATAGTCAACATGTTAAAATTGCTAGGGGCCCAGAGATATTATCAATTAGAAGTATAGAATTTGAGAAGCTAAAATTTTGGAGGAAAAACCAGATAATAGAAAAGAAGGAGATAATAAAGCCTTGGGTGGTAGTGAGGGTTCATAAATGTTTCGTTGGTGTGACGAGGGTAGTGATTATGAGGGAAAATCAAATAAGAACGATAATTAACATTGAAGGAGATTTAAGGTGTTTAGGTTATCGGAGCTGTGTGATCGAGCTGTGGCGATTATTAGGGATAGGCCTAAGCCTGCTTCGCAGGCGGATATAGTGAGTATAATTAGGGGTATTATAATTGGAATAGTTGTGAGGTGGCTTGGTCAGAGGGCGAGTCCAATAAAAATTGTAAGTATTATGCCTTCAAGGCATAGTAGGGCTGAGAGCAGATGTATGCGGTGGAAAGCTAGTCCTATGAAAACAATAAAAAAGGCGGAAACAAGAATGGGGGTCATATAGAGGGGTTATGGGTTTGAACCATAATTAGTTAAGTCGAAATTAACTGTCTTGGTTAGACTAACACCTCATTCTGCTCACTCCAGGCCTCCTTGAAGTCACTCATAAATGAAACCGAGGGTAAGCAGGATAAGAATAATAGAAGCTCAAGTAAGGGTGAGCGTAGGTGAGGACAGTTGGGTTGCTCAGGGGGTTGGGAGTAGTAGAGCAATTTCTAAGTCAAATAGGAGGAAGAGGATAGCAACAAGGAAAAATCGTATTGAATAGGGTAGGCGGGCAGTACCTAAGGGGTCGAATCCACATTCATAGGGTGATAATTTTTCTGTATCAGGGTTAATTATAGGGAGTCAGAAGCTGATGGTTACTAGAATAGTGGAGATTAGGATTGCGATTAGCGTGTATAGAGACATTATTTTCTCCTGGGGGTAGCCAGGGCTAAATGGTTGGAAGCCATTTGTACTATTATACTAAGAAAATATGAGCCTCATCAGTAGATGGAAACAAAGAGGAATAGCCAAACAATGTCTACAAAATGTCAGTATCATGCGGCAGCTTCAAAGCCGAAGTGGTGTTGGAAGGTAAAATGGAAATAAATTTGGCGAATTAGGCAGGTTAATAGAAAAAGGGAGCCGATAATAACATGTAAGCCGTGGAAACCTGTGGCGACAAAGAATGTAGAACCGTATACACCGTCTGCGATAGTAAATGGGGCTTCGTAGTATTCTATGGCTTGAAGGAGTGTGAAGTACAGGCCTAAGAGGATGGTAAATGTTAGTGCTTGAATGGCATTTTTACGGTTTGCTTGCATAATGCTGTGGTGGGCTCATGTCACGGACACACCAGATGCTAAGAGGACTGCTGTATTAAGGAGAGGAACTTCAAATGGGTTTAGAGGGGTAATACCTGCTGGGGGTCAGCATTCTCCAATTTCTGGGGTGGGTGCTAGACTAGCATTATAAAAAGCTCAGAAAAATCCTAGAAAAAAGAAAATTTCGGATGTAATAAATAGAATTATTCCGTATCGGAGGCCTTTTTGTACAGGGGGTGTGTGATGGCCTTGGAAGGTGGCCTCTCGGATGACATCTCGTCATCATTGAAGTATTGTTAAAATTATGAGGATGAGTCCTGTAGTTAGAGTAATTAGGCTGTTGAAATGAAACCATATGGCAAGTCCGGATGTAAGAAGGAATGCGGCGGCAGCGCCTGTGAGGGGTCAAGGGCTGGGGTCTACTATGTGATAGGCGTGTGCTTGGTGGGTCATAAGTATTGTCTTGTAAATATAGGCTTAGTAGGAGTACAAAAACGTATGCTTGGATTATGGCAACGGCAATTTCTAAGACTGTTAGGAGGAGGAGGGTGGTGAATGTTAGAAGGGTCACAGTAATAGAGGTTATTGCTATTGTTATTGTGGCGGAGGAGATAAGTTGAATTAATAAGTGGCCTGCTGTGAGATTTGCGGTAAGTCGGACACCCAGGGCAAGGGGGCGGATGAATAAGCTGATGGTTTCAATAATAATAAGAATAGGAATTAGGGGAATAGGGGTGCCTTCTGGTAGGAGATGACCTAGGGATATAGTAGGTTGGTTACGAAGGCCAATTGTTACTGTGGCCAATCATAGGGGAACTGCAAGACCTAGGTTAAGAGATAGTTGTGTTGTTGGGGTGAAGGAATAAGGTATGAGTCCTAGAAGGTTTATCCCTAGAAGAAAGACTATTAAAGATGAAAGAAGGAAGGCTCATTTGTGTCCGGGGGTATTTAGGGGGGTGAAGATTTGTTTAGTAAAGATTTTTAGGAATCAGGAGTAAATAGTGGATAGGCGATTGTGGATTCATCGGGGGGAGGGGGTTGGGAATAGCAGTCATGGGGTTAGTATGGCAATAAGGATTAGGGGAATGCCTATTAGTGAGGGGGAGGCAAATTGACTAAATAAGTTTAAAGTCATGGTCAGGTTCATGGGTTTTGTTGAACTTTTGTTGACTTTGGATTAGGTTCGTTGAGGATTTTGTGGGATAGAATTTTTTTTGGGGCGAGTATTATAAGGGTAAGTCAGGATGTAATAAAAATTGCAAATCATGGGTCAGGCATAAGTTGAGGCATTCATTAAGGGTGATTGGAGGGCACCTGTCTACAGCTTAAAAGGCTGTTGCTGAATCCTGTAGCTTCTTAATGAAGGGTTTTGAGATGCGCAGGATCAGTTGAGGAAGTTTTGGGTTGGAAGGGCTTCTATTACAACTGGCATAAAACTATGATTTGCGCCGCAAATCTCTGAGCATTGGCCATAGTATACCCCGGGCCGAGAGATAAGAAATGCGATTTGGCTTAGACGACCTGGAATAGCATCAATTTTTACTCCAAGGGCTGGAATTGCCCAGGAGTGAAGTACGTCTTCTGCGGTGATTAGGGCTCGTGCAGTTATACCTGTTGGTATAATTATACGGTTGTCTACTTCTAGGAGACGGAAGTGTCCTGGGTTTAAGTCTTTAGTTGGGGTTATATAGGAATCAAAGTTAATATTTGAGAAATCTGAGTATTCGTAGCTTCAGTATCATTGATGTCCTACAGCTTTGACTGTAATACTTGGGTTACTAATCTCGTCTATCAAATAGAGGATGCGTAATGAGGGGAGGGCAATAACAATAAGGATGATTGCGGGCATAATAGTTCAGACTATTTCAATTTCTTGTGCATCGATAGTATTTGTGCTGGAGAGTTTGGTGGTTATTAGTGTTGTAATAATGTATAGAACCAATGTACTAATTAAAAAAACGGCTATGAGGGCATGGTCGTGAAAGTGGAGGAGTTCTTCTATAATTGGTGAGGCTGCGTCTTGGAAGCCTAATTGTGTTGAGTGGGCCATTTAGAGGGGTACAAGGGTTTAGTTTGTGATTCTGCCTTGACAAGGCAGGGTTATAGTTTAACTAACCCCTCAAGAAAGTGACAGAGAGGTCATGTGTCTGGCTTGAAACCAGGGGATGGGGGTTCGATTCCCTCCTTTCTCGTTTTAGGTTGATTTTAAGGGAAAAAGCTGGTTCTTCGAATGTGTGATAGTGAGGGGGGAAGTCTAGGAGTCATTCAATATTAGTTGAAGTTAGTTCTGATTGTAGGAATAGACGTTTAGTTGTAAAAGCTTCCCAAATAATGAATGTTATTATAATTACGGCGATTAGTGAAATTAGGGAACCAATGGATGAAATTGTATTTCATAAGGTATAGGCGTCAGGGTAGTCAGAATAACGACGGGGTATACCTGCAAGGCCTAGAAAGTGTTGGGGGAAGAAAGTGAGATTTACTCCTGTAAATATCACTGCAAAATGGATTTTGGTTCAAGTTTTGTGGAGGGTAAATCCTGTAAAGAGGGGGAATCAGTGGACAAAGCCTGCTATAATTGCGAATACTGCCCCCATGGACAGAACATAGTGGAAGTGTGCAACGACATAATAAGTGTCATGAAGGACAATATCAATTGATGAGTTGGCTAGGACAATCCCCGTTAGGCCGCCTACTGTAAAAAGGAAAATGAAGCCTAATGCCCATAGCATCGGGGCTTCTCATTTGATAATTCCTCCGTGTATGGTGGCTAGTCAGCTGAATACTTTTACACCTGTTGGGATGGCGATAATTATTGTGGCTGAAGTAAAGTAGGCTCGTGTGTCTACGTTTAGATCTGTAGTAAATATGTGGTGGGCTCATACGATAAAGCCTAGGAGGCCAATTGAGAGTATGGCTCATACTATGCCTATATATCCGAAGGGCTCCTTTTTACTAGAATAATAGGCAACGACATGTGAGATAATACCAAAACCAGGTAAAATAAGAATGTAAACTTCTGGGTGCCCGAAAAATCAGAATAGATGCTGGTACAGAATGGGGTCTCCTCCGCCGGATGGGTCAAAAAAGGTAGTGTTTAGGTTGCGGTCTGTTAAAAGTATTGTGATACCTGCAGCTAGGACTGGGAGTGAGAGAAGGAGCAGTACAGCTGTGATGATTACGGATCATACAAATAGGGGTGTTTGGTATTGGGTGATGGAGGGGGGCTTCATATTAATGATTGTTGTGATGAAGTTGATTGCACCTAGGATGGAGGAAACCCCGGCTAGGTGGAGGGAAAAGATAGTTAAGTCCACTGAGGGACCAGCGTGGGCTAAGTTACTTGCAAGAGGTGGGTAGACAGTTCAGCCTGTTCCTGCCCCTGCTTCAACAGTGGAAGAAGCGAGGAGGAGTAAGAAGGAGGGGGGGAGGAGTCAGAAGCTTATGTTGTTTATACGGGGGAATGCCATATCAGGAGCTCCAATTATTAGGGGAATTAGTCAGTTACCAAAGCCCCCGATTAAGATGGGCATAACTATAAAAAAGATTATAATGAATGCATGGGCAGTAACAATTACGTTATAAATTTGGTCGTCTCCGAGTAGAGTTCCAGGTTGGCTTAGTTCTGCACGAATTAGTAGACTTAGGGCAGTTCCTACTATACCGGCCCAAGCGCCAAAGATAAGGTACAAGGTGCCGATGTCTTTGTGGTTAGTGGAAAAAAATCAGCGGGTGACTATCACAGGTAAAGTGGCCGAGCAGGCGGCGGATTGTAGACCCGAAGACAGAGGTTAAGCCCTCTCTTTGCCAGGTTCTGGGGTGTAACATATGGGATTGCAAATCTCAAGAAGCAGGGTAATGCCTGCCAGGGCTTAAGGTCTTATCTTAATAAAAGGGCCTAAGTTGCATTTAGGAGATGTGAGACAACCACTCACAGGCCTTATTTCCGGCCGGGGCTTCTCCCGTTTTTAACAGCCGGGAGAAGCTGTAGTTCGCTGGAGGGGGGTGGAAGTTGATGAAGAGGTGGAGTGTGGGGGTAGAAAGAAGCTCGTGGGTTTGAGCATTTAGCTGTTAACTAAATTGTTATGGGATCAAAGCCCATCTTTCTAGGTTGGGTTACAGAAACTAGGAGAGTTAAACTCCTGCTTAGGGCTTTGAAGGCTCTTGGTCTGGTATCCTAAGTTTCTAGGTCATTAGAAAGAGGGTTGGGGTAATTGGTAATAGAAAGAGAGCAAATATTGTTGTTAGGGCAGCAATAGGATGGTTTATAAGATTGGTGCGTCATATAGTAGTTGAAGGGGTAGTGTTTGGAGCAAGGGTTAGGGTTATTACGTATGCAAGGCGGATATAAAAGAATAGGGCAATAAGAGTAAATAAGAGGAGGGAGGCTGCAAGGATTTGTGCGTTTTGTTTTGTCAACTCTAAGATGATGAGAAGTTTTGGTATAAACCCTGTAAGTGGGGGGAGTCCTCCTAGGGATAATAGAGTTAGTAAGGAGAGTACAGTTAAAGTTGGAGTTTTGGGTCATGCGGATGAGAGCTGGGTGATTTTGGTTGCGGATAGTGAATGAAGGGTAATGAATATGGCTGATGTTATAATGATATAGAGTATGAAGTTAAGGAAAGTTAGTTGGGGGTTAAATTTTAAGATAATAATTATTCAGCCGAGGTGGCCGATAGAAGAGAAGGCTATAATTTTTCGTAATTGAGTTTGGTTAATCCCGCCCCAGCCGCCGATAATGATGGAAGTTAATCCGAGGGTAATAATGAGGGGGAGGTTAATGTCTTTGGAGATTTGAATAAGGAGGGTTATTGGAGGGATTTTTTGTCAGGTGGCTAAGATTAATCCTGTAGTTAGAGGGATGCCTTGGAGAACTTCGGGTATTCAGAAGTGAAGGGGTGCTACGCCTAGTTTAGTGGAAAGGGCGATGGTTAATGGAATCGACATAGAGGGGGAGGGGGAGTTAATATTTCATTCTCCATAAGCTCAGGCGTTAATGAGTAAGGAAAAGAGAAGTAGGGCTGATGCAGTTGCTTGGGTTAAAAAGTATTTGGTAGCAGCTTCGATTGAACGTGGGTGGGGGTTTTTAGTTATTATAGGAATAATGGCTAGTGTATTAATTTCAAGACCAATTCATGCTAGTATCCAGTGGTAGCTAGATAATACAATAGTAGTTCCGGTTGCTAGGCTAATAATAAAGATTGTGAGGGCAAGTGGGTTAATTAGTAAAGGAAGGTGCTTAACCAACATGTTTGGGGTATGGGCCCAAAAGCTTAATTAGCTGACTTTACTAGAAAAAAGTATTATGGAGGTACAGAGGGTTTTGATCTCTCAAGTGCAGGTTCGATTCCTGGTTTTCTAAGGAAGTGAGGGGGTTTGAACTCCTATTAGCCTCCATATCAAGGAGGGCCTTATCTTTCAGGCACGCTTCCTAGGCTATGGGGGGGGTTAGAGTAAGGGAAATAGGCATAGAGATGTGTCAAAGGGTTATTGCTAAGGTAAGGGGTAGAAAATTTTTTCAAACCAGGTGTATAAGCTGGTCGTAGCGGAATCGGGGGTATGAGGCTCGGACTCATAGAAAGGCTATAGTTAGGAGGGAGGTTTTGATTATGAGGGAGGCGGTGGAGAGGGGTAGAAGAGGAAGGGTGGAGCCTAGGAAGATAATTGTAGAGAGGGTATTTATTATTATAATATTAGCATATTCGGCGAGAAAGAATAGGGCGAAAGGTCCTCCTGCATATTCAACATTAAAGCCGGATACTAGTTCTGATTCTCCTTCTGTCAAGTCAAAGGGGGCTCGGTTGGTTTCCGCTAGGGTGGAGACAAATCATATAAGGGCTAGGGGTCAAATAGGTAGAATGAGTCATATAAATTGTTGGGTGAGATTGAAGGTTGATAAGGTGAAGCCCCCTGTTATAAAGATGGCACAGAGGATAATTAGAGCAAGAGTAACCTCGTAGGAGATTGTTTGGGCTACAGCTCGGAGAGCTCCGATGAGGGCGTATTTTGAGTTGGAGGCTCAGCCAGAGCCTAGAATAGCATAGACTATGAGGCTTGAGATGGCTAGGATAAAGAGGATGGTTAAATTAATGTCTATATATGAAATAGGCATAGGGAAAGGTATTCATATAATCATGGCTAAGGTTAAAGCGAGGGTAGGGGAAAGTATAAATAAGATTTGTGAGGAAGTTGAAGGTCGGATGGGCTCTTTAGTAAATAGTTTTACTCCGTCTGCAATTGGCTGGAGGAGGCCGTATGGGCCAACAATATTTGGGCCTTTACGGTGTTGTATATACCCTAGGACTTTGCGTTCAATAAGGGTAAGGAATGCGACTGCTAATAGGATGGGGGCAATATAAAGAAGGGTATTAATAGTGTATAGGAGGGTAGGCATAAGTTAACGAGGGGATTTGAACCCCTAAGGGAAGGTTTTAGGGCTTATGCATAACCAAGTTCTGCTACGTTAACAGGCCTTGTCTTGGCCTTGACTTGTTTTAGGTCGTTAGGAATTAAGTTGTTTTCATTAATGGGTGAGTATGGCTTGTTTTAGCATGGGCCATGTTCTTCCGGTCCTTTCGTACTAGGAGGAGCACTTTATAGATAGAAACCGACCTGGATTGCTCCGGTCTGAACTCAGATCACGTAGGGTTTTAATCGTTGAACAAACGAACCTTTAGTAGCGGCTGCACCACTAGGATACCCTGATCCAACATCGAGGTCGTAAACCCACTTGTCGATAGGAGCTCTTAAAATGGATTGCGCTGTTATCCCCAGGGTAACTTGGTTCATTGATCAATATTTGGGTCAAGTGTGTTAGTATTTTAATTTTTTGAGTTGTAGCTCTTAAGTTAGGAGTTTAGTTCCGTTCATTATGGAGGTTGTGTTTTACTCCGTGGTCACCCCAACCGAAAACTAGTAGTCATGTCTGCTGGGTTATTAAGATATTGTAATGGGCAGGTGAAACTTGTTTTAAGCTCCATGGGGTCTTCTCGTCTTATAGGTGTATCCCCGCTTCTTCACGGGGAGATCAGTTTCACTGATTATAGGGGGGAGACAGTATAGTCTTCGTGATGCCGTTCATACTAGTCCTTATTTAAAGAACAAGTGATTATGCTACCTTTGCACGGTTAGGGTACCGCGGCCGTTAAATTTGGTCACTGGGCAGGCTGGACCTCTTATGTAGTCAAGAGGCGATGTTTTTGGTAAACAGGCGAGACTAAAATTTGCCGAGTTCCTTCCCCTTATTTAAATCTTTCTTGTAATGTTCTTGTGTAAGGTTAGTGCTTGGGTAAGTAAGGTTTTCTAGCGGAGGTTAGTACTTTTGGGTCATAGCAGTAGTGGCCAAGGATTTGTTCATTTTGGGTTATACTTACATTTAAGAGAAGTTCTGTTTCTTGTTACTAGTTCTAGCATAATATCTTTTATATTAATATAAAATTATTCAGTATGGGAGAGGGGTTTTGTGATTGGAGTGGAATTTTTGGTTGTTTATGGCGAAGCTGTGACGCTTTTTTAAAGGTGGCTGCTCTTAGGCCTACTTAGTCATATCTTTATTACATTACCCTATGATTTTGGTTGTGCCCTAAATCAAACAGGCTGAACCCTGTTTGATTAACTCTTAAGCTTATTATAATATTTAGGAATAATTAGAGCTTAAGGTAGAATTAAAGTTCTTTTCCTGAATAACCAGCTATCTTTAAGTTCGGTAGGTTTATCACCTCTACTTGAAAATCTTCCCACTCTTTTGCAACAGAGACGGGTTGGCCCTGGAAGGCTGTTTTGAAGTAGCTCACTTAATTTCGGGGGTTCAAACTATAATGGGTTTTGCTTGGTTAGACTAGCTAGACCATGATGCAAAAGGTACAAGGGTGAGTCTCTGCTTTTAGGTGCTTTAGGCTTATTTCATTACTATTTCATTATTCCCTTGCGGTACTGATTCTATAGCTCTTATTAAGTTTTTAATCGCCTTTACTAGGATGAGAAAATGTTTTATGGAGTGGGGTTTGGGGGTGTGAGGCATTAATTTGGGGGGGGGCTAGATTTGTGGCTCAAAATAATCTGGTTTAGTAGATATGTTTTCGGTGTAAGCGAAATGCTTTCGTTAAGCTATATTTTGATTAATCCAAGCACACTTTCCAGTATGCTTACCATGTTACGACTTGCCTCTTCTTTTATGGAGCATGTGTTAAATACAGGGTGGGTAGTATTGAAGAGGGTGACGGGCGGTGTGTACGCGTCCCAGTGCCGGGTTAAAAAGGACACTCTATTTCCTTTTTACTACTAAATCCTCCTTCATGATTTAGTTTCATAGGGTCTTTCGTATGTTCTGTGGTAGAAATTGTAGCCCATTTCTCACCATTTCGTAGGCTGCACCTTGACCTGACGTGTGGGTGTAATAGCCTTTTTGCTCACTAAGTCATTCATAGGGTAAGCTTGCGACGGAGGTATACAGGCTGAGAAGCAAGAAATGGGTAGGTTTAGCGGGGAATATCGATTATAGAACAGGCTCCTCTAGGTGGGTGGGACACCGTCAAGTCCTTTGAGTTTTAAGTTTGTACTCGTAATACTCTGGCGGATTGTGGTGTAAGTACATGTTTTACGGCTAAGCATAGTGGGGTACCTAATCCCAGTTTGTTTCTTAGCTGTCGTGGATTCGAGTAAAGTGATTAGAGTAACTTTCGGTTATGTTTTTCTAGGGGGCAAGTGTATCACAACTGAGCCTAAATTTAACTCTAAGTATTATAAAGTCTAAACACGCTTGACGCCGAAAGACTATCAACTTGTGTCCGATGGTGTAGCCGCGGCGGCTGGCACCGGGTTGGCCGGCTCTGTAAACTCTGACTGAATCAAGCTGGCGCTTATTTTCAATGTTTATCACTGCTGATTACCCTTGAGGGTGTGGCTTTGCTAGGTGTTGTGGGCTAGAAGTCTGTGCCTGATACCGACTCCCTGTCCTGGCGAGGGTTAGGGGTGTTCTCACGGGGGTGCTGAGACTTGCATGTGTAAGTTGAGTAGTAGCTGATAGTAAGACTAGGACCAAATCTTTGTGCGTATAGAATCTTTTTAGGATTCGTCTTAGCGTTTTCAGCGCTGTGCTTTGTGGTTAAGCTATATAAGCGTAGGACATATTTAAATAGAATATTGCTTTGGGCCTATAGTAGAGGTTTAAGTCCTTTTGTCTTGGAGTTATGAGTAGTGGTTAGGTCCACAGTCTGGTTTACAAGAGATTTTATGTTAGGAGGGTGGAGCTTTTACTTGGATTTGCACCAAGAAGAGCCGGATCCTAAGTCCGGGGGAATAGCTGTTTTCCTTTAAAAGCCCAGAAAAAGTTATAGCTCAAAATAGCATTGTTTATGGGGGTGTTTAGGGTAATTGTATAAAATTTGGGGGTGAAGCTGCCTACATCGGCCGAATTGTGGTGTGGATAGAGGGATTTATATGGGTAAAATTTTTGGAAGTTTAAGCAAATTTTTGAGGGTTAAAGGGAATTTTTGAGTTTTTTAAGTGTAGACTTTTAAAGCGATGCTTAACTGGGATTAAGAAGGCTTGGAAAAGTCTGAGTGGGGGGGGGTGAGATCCAAAAATGAGGATGTCCGGGGAATAGTTGTAGTAAAAGGCTGGTGGTTTGAATGGGGTGTTTGGCTCTTTAGGGCGAAGTCTGGGGTATTGGTGGTGGGACTCACATGGGTAATTTTTGATACGTCGAGCAATTTTTGAAGATGACTAAGGTGGTTCTTGATCATTTTGAAAGAATGTAGATTTTAAAGCGATGCTTAACTCCGGGGGGGTGATTAAGAAAGCTTCAAAAAAGCCTGAGTGGGGGGGAAAGGGGGGGTGAGGCCCAAATAAAATCAGAAAGTGTGGAGGAGTCCAGAGGGGGGGAATCTAGAGTAAAATGAGGTGAAAATATGTCCGACTAGCATTCATTTAATGTTGTGTCCTGGGCATCAATGCGGATTCGTGCAATGCTTGCACCGTATGACCCACCCGGATTGTTGTGCCATTACCCCACTGTGAGATGCCAGGTGAAACCCCCCCTAAAAACAACCAGAAGAACCTGACTTCCAGGGAGGCCAGGTTAAGGTCTCTGCCGGTCTATGAGCGCATAGGAGGGAGGTATTTTAAAGAGCAATCGAGGCGTCTCTTCAAGTAGGGTCCATAGATTCACATCCGTCAGATGTATTCTGAATAATACCAGCTGTAACTCTACAATCCTGACCCCATGGAAAGTGTAGATCTGCCTGGCTGATACTTCACTGAGGTCTCATTAAGGTACGAATGGCGTGGTACGAGGGGCTTCGGGGTGAACCTTAAGGATATAGGATGAGAATATTTATGCTTTTGTTCTGGTTTTGGGTAATAACTAATATCTGATTAATATAGATTGACCATGGATGTTGGATGTTCGGTATATTTGAAGATGATATTCATGTTCTCTAGCAAGTGAAGGCCTTAGATACAAGTTTTGGACGGTTCCAGTCAGGGAAGAGGGAGAAGAGGTATGTTATCCTTAGGAGGTCTATCTTATTGTTATGTTTTGAGAATAACTTCATTCGTGCGGTAAAGGGAGTAAGTGGATTAAGTCATTGGACGTAAATTCTTATAAGATCTGCCATTACTCAAGAATTTAAGGACCCGAACTGGTATAGAAAGTGTGGGCTGCTGCCAAACATGAGTAATGGATCTTCTTGATAGGTCAAATCAATAAGAAGTTGAGAACTGCAAGGGATTACGGCGAAGATACGCGTGGGGTAATTAGATTAATGTGTATTAAACATATGCTCCTATATATGGGAGTAATAGATGTTAGGTTATTAAGCATATAATGCTCTAGTACATATGGGTTAGATAAATTTATGTACTATATACATAGCTATCAACCGGCATGTTTGAGCTTAAGGTTCTTGTTTGATGGGAGTATGCTGGGAAGATAAGATCAAAAAGAAATAGGGGTAGTTGATGGGGGGGGGTAGTTGTTTAATGCTCTGTAAACGTTGGGCATATATGTCCAGCAACTG